GGTATTTCCAATTTTATTATCGGAAGTCCAGTTCAGCGTCACAAACTTTTTTTCACACCAGAGGTCTCTTAACAATATTTATAGAGCGAAAAAAACAAGATTCTTTTTTCCTTAGTTTATTTGATCAAATAAAAAAGCAACTTTGGGATTGCTGAATCACAGACAAATCACAGACAAAAAAATATAATAAATATATAAAGCAACGGAGCCATCATAGTATTTTTGAATTCCTCCGAAAGGAAGGGTGGTAAGTTGATCATTTACCTATCGGGGTCTGATCGATCCTATTTTTTTCTTTCTTTGATGGAAGGTAAGGGTCAATTTTATTGTAGAGCCGTATGCAATGCATAAAAGATGCCCGTACGGTTGTTCGATTCTATCTTTTTTTCTTGTTATTCTTTTATCTTTCTTTTATCTTCCCCTCATCATGCGAAATAGAGAAACCTTTTATTATCTTATATCATCAGGGTAATGATCCATCAACCTGCTGGTTCTTTTTCTGAAGTAGCAACGGGAGAATTCATCCTGGAAGTGGGAGAACTGCTGAAACTACGTGAAACCCTGACAAGGGTTTATGTACAAAGAACGGGCAAACCCGTATGGGTTATATCCGAAGACATGGAAAGAGATGTTTTTATGTCAGCAACAGAGGCCCAAGCTTATGGAATTGTTGATCTTGTAGCTGTTGAATGACAATAGCCTGGATTTCGCGTCAATTCGTGATTTGAAATTACTCCTGCCGAGTTTAATATTCTATGACTTTTATTTACTATTCTATTGAATAAAAGTAATTCATAATCATCCGGTTAGGATCGATCTAAACCAGCCCATTATGTATATGATTTAACATGCCAACTATTAAACAACTTATTAGAAATACAAGACAGCCAATTAGAAATGTCACAAAATCCCCCGCGCTTCGGGGATGCCCTCAGCGTCGAGGAACATGTACTAGGGTGTATGTGCGACTCGTTCAGATCATGAACTAGAACAAAGGAAAGAGAACAATGTTTGAATATCAATGATCAAATAGGATAGAACGGAAAAACGAACTACATTTTCTATCTAAAAATAAGAAAATGGATCATATCCCTTTTATTGTGTATGAAATTTATGGTTTCTATTGGTGTAAATCCACTCACCTCAATTCAAGATGAGAAGCAATTCTCCATTGGTAGCAAATGGTTATCCATTAAGCGGAGGAAATATTAGTTAACATAGACCCCTCTTGCAAGAACGGACTAACAGGGTCAGCTACCCAGCCAACCTTCATAATTAAATACCGTTACTGTATAGGTAGAGCTCGTTGTGAAAGACCTATTACTGGATAATTCATGGGTAGAGCCGAAGAATGTGAACTATACAAGTTAGCAATAACATTGATTAAATGAAGTAAAGGCTCCGGTGTATAGAGAAGACCTCACCGTTTAAGAAGTAACCATAGAAACGATGAAATCCACTATTTCTTTATCATTGCTATTTTTTTTTTATTTTTAATACCTAGTATAGTACAATTTCGTATTTCGAGGTGAAATGCCTAGAAAAAATAAAAAATCGTGGTTGGGAAGGTTATAGTAGCCAAAGCCATTGGAATTTTTAGTTTATACATTGGAAAAATCCGTTTTGTTATTAATATACTAGGAAAGGGGCAAAAGAATAACTGAAAGAAAGGAAATCTATTAGTTATTCGTTAAAGTTTCATTTATTCAATGACCAGAATTACACGGGGATATATCGCTCGGAGACGTAGAACAAAAATTCGTTTATTTGCATCAAGCTTTCGGGGGGCTCATTCAAGACTTACTCGAACTATTACTCAACAAAAAATAAGAGCTTTGGTTTCGGCTCTTCGGGATAGGGAGAGGCAAAAAAGAAATTTTCGTCGTTTGTGGATCACTCGAATAAATGCAGCAATTCGTGAAAGGGGGGTATGCTATAGTTATAGTAGATTAATAAACGATCTGTACAAGAGACAGTTGCTTCTTAATCGTAAAATACTTGCACAAATAGCTATATCAAATAGGAATTGTCTTTATATGATTTCCAATGAGATCATAAAAGGAGTAGTTCGGGAGGAATCCACCGGTTAAACGGAGTTGCCCGGAGAATGAACTCCGGGAAGGTCGAATAAAAATGAATAGAATATGATAAAATATGAGAAAGTAGTCAAAATAAATATGAATCAACACGTTCAATAAAAAAATTGCTTCTTCCCAGATTATTATTTTTTTTCTTACGACACGAGAATTAAATCCGGATTCTTGTATTTTTCCAACAAAATAGAAATCCGCGTTTGAGTTCGAATGGGAAGTTGAATTCAAGTGAAGAAAGAGTAAACCTATCTTTTTCTGGCTCTAAGACTAGAAGTTCTAGTGGTCGACTCGGTTCTTTCAAATTGTTTCTCATTATTAAGAAAAGGTAACAAAGATAAAATACGAGCTTGTTTTATAGCAATAGTAATTAATCGTTGTTGTTTCAAGGTCAATCTATTCACTCGTCT